CTCAATCAATAGTTCAAGTCACACACTCCCATAATCCATTTTTTTCTTCGGAGAGTTCCCTTCAACTATTCGTGTATGTAAATAATAATAATTCCACTTTTGTTAAGTTGAAGGGAAATATCCAAATACATGTCTTATTCGTTTAAATAATCCATATTTGTAGCAATGAAATATATTCCTCCCCAAAATAAAAAAGATTGTGATTACAAATATCTATGATCGATATTCGTTATAAAGGGCCGGAAATGCCCTGCTTACGTATCATTGAAAAGTGCATTAACATAAATACAGCAGTAAGAAGAGGTAGTACAAAAGTATGCAGGCTATAAAAACGAGTTAAGGTAGATTGTCCCACACTAGAACTTCCGCGTAATAACTCTACCACAGACGATCCTATTACAGGAATCGCTTCGGGTACGCCTGTTACAATTTTTACTGCCCAATAACCGATTTGGTCCCAAGGTAAGGAATAACCTGTTACGCCAAAAGATGCAGTCAATACAGCCAAAACTACACCCGTAACCCAAGTTAATTCACGAGGTTTTTTAAAACCACCTGTGAGATACACACGAAATACGTGTAGAATCATCATTAAGACCATCATACTTGCCGACCATCGATGAACTGATCGAATTAACCAACCAAAGTTAGCCTCAGTCATTATATATTGAACAGAAGCAAAAGCTTCAGTAACGGTCGGACGATAATAAAAAGTCATAGCAAATCCCGTTGCTACTTGGACTAAAAAACAAGTAAGTGTAATTCCTCCTAAACAATAAAATATATTCACATGAGGAGGAACATATTTACTAGTTATATCATCAGCAATCGCTTGAATCTCAAGACGTTCTTCGAACCAATCATAGACTTTATTGAGATAGGTAAACCAATGGAACCCCCCCGGAGAACCGTATATGAGAATTTCATCTCGTACGGCTCAAACAAAAATACCCCAATACACTGGTTGTAACGAAAACAGATATTTGTAATAGAAATCTGGATTTAATCCTATGATTCTAATTTTCTCTGACGATAAGAAAAAATGGAAATCCGAAAGCTATTATTTTGGGTTATAATGCCAAAATCTCAAGTCGGCTCTCTTGTCTTTATCTTGATCTTTTCGGGCCTCTTGAATATTCTATTACTTACTTCATTTTTTTATGTGTAATATGATTTTACTGCTTTCTTCTTTATTATTAAATTATTATTATTAAATTTTTATTATTGATAGGAATTCTCTTGTTAGGACCATACGAATCAATTAAAAAAACATCAGATTCATACTATAACCACGATGATTCAAAAAAACCTTTAATCCAGGTCCAAAAATTCCCTGAGTAAGAATTGCTGGATCATCACTTATTCAATGAATAGACATAATGAAAAAATCCAAAGAAACGTTTGTCCTTTGATCAAGGGTAAGTTCCGGAAGTTTTTTTTTTAAGGATGAAAATTCTTCAATTTAGTTTTATAACTCTTTGAAAAGTTTTTTAAGTCCGATTACGAGGTCTAAATATTTAGTATGAATCATAGTTCTAATATTTTTAGAAATTTTCTATATTCCGTGCTCCAGATACTAGAATAAATATCTGACGGGATAAAATCATCTCTATCAAGATGACAGATCCATTTTATTTTATGTTCTGTACTATCAATAAGATCAATTAAAACAAGTCACACACTCATATTCCGGAAATACAGAAACAAAGAAATTCCACGATCAAACTACCAAATAAAAATGGAATAGGCTAACAAACAATAAGAAACCTAAATGCTTAACTTTCTTTTCTATTGAAAAGCTAATTACTCTATTCTCGTAAATCTAATTAATAGAAATTCCGTCCAGTAAAATGGACGAATTATAAATCTCTAAAATAATAGATAAAAATATCGCAAATAGAGCCATTGCAACACCCATCAAAGGGGTAGTTCCCCACCCCGGAGCTACTTTACCATATTCTGAATTTAATGGTTTCAATAAATCCCCTACAACAGTTCGTCTTGGACCAGATCTAGAATTATCCTCAACGGTTTGCGTAGCCATAAATACGATTTTTTATTCATTGAGATCTGTTGACTTTGTATACCATTCCGATGTAAATATAAAGATCTTATCCTATAGATCTATTAGGATCTTGAAACTTTATAATTATAATAATGGAAACAGCAACCCTAATTGCCATCTCTATATCTGGTTTACTTGTAAGTTTTACTGGGTATGCCTTATATACTGCTTTTGGGCAACCCTCTCAACAACTAAGAGATCCATTCGAAGAACATGGAGACTAGTTGAAGTAATGAGCCCCCAATATGGGGGCTCATTACTTCAACTAAGATAACAAAAATTATTTCGTCTTTTTCGTTGGAACTTTAGGGGGTTCTCTAAAAAAGATAGCGAAAAATATAATTCCTAAAGTCGAGACTAAGAGGAATGTATAAACCAATGCTTCCATAGATTTGATCGTGGTTTACAATTATAGCTTTCATACCTGTTTATTGGGGCGCATTTCCCAGATAAAAAAGAAAGAACCGGAGTAAATGCATCCAAATTTATCTAGTTCTCTATGTGAAATTCAAAATCGTAACAAAAAAAGTCGAAAAGCAACAAAAGAATGTTCTATCAGACTACCTGTCTTCTTGTAGTTGGATCTCCAAGTTTTTGGAATGCTCCAAATTCTACTTGAGCATCTAAATCTGGGTCGATACCGGCAAAAACATCTCTAAACAAAGTTCTAGCACCATGCCAAATGTGTCCGAAAAAGAATAGCAGAGCAAATGAAGCATGTCCAAAAGTAAACCAACCCCTTGGACTGCTACGAAAAACACCATCTGATTTCAAAGTAGCACGATCTAATTCAAAAATTTCACCCAATTGAGCACGTCTAGCATATTTTTTCACAGTAGCGGGATCACTATAACTGACTCCATTAAGTTCGCCACCATAGAACTCAACAGTTACACCTACTTGTTCGACACTATATTTCGATTCTGCCCTTCGAAAAGGAACATCAGCTCTAACAATTCCGTCCCCGTCCACCAAAACAACTGGAAATGTTTCAAAAAAAGTAGGCATACGACGTACAAAAAGTTCACGCCCCTCTTTATCTCTAAAGATGGGATGTCCTAACCAACCGACGGCTATTCCATCTCCATTGTCCATTGAGCCCGCTCTAAATAACCCCCCTTTGGCTGGATTATTACCAATGTAATCATAAAAAGCTAATTTTTCGGGAATTTTAGACCAAGCTTCTGATAAACTTTTATTTTCGGCTAGTCCATCACCAACTCTTCGATATATTTCTTGCTGGAAGTATCCCTGATCCCATTGATAGCGGGTAGGACCAAATAATTCAATGGGGGTTGTTGCTGAACCATACCACATAGTTCCAGCAACGACAAAAGCTGCAAAAAACACAGCAGCAATACTACTGGAAAGGACGGTTTCAATATTTCCCATACGTAATCCTTTATATAGACGTTGGGGCGGACGCACACTAAGATGGAAAAGACCTGCTAATATGCCCAACGTTCCTGCTGCAATATGATGAGAAGCTATCCCCCCAGGAACAAAAGGATCAAAACCTTCCACACCCCACGCGGGATTTACAGATTGTATCCTTCCAGTTAGTCCATAAGGATCAGACACCCAAATTCCAGGACCATACAATCCTGTTACATGAAATGCGCCAAAACCAAAACAAGCCACTCCTGCAAGAAATAAATGAATTCCAAAAATTTTGGGCAAATCTAAGGAAGGTTTTCCAGTACGTTCATCACAAAATATTTCTAGATCCCAATAAACCCAATGCCAAATAGCTGCTAAAAAGCACAAGCCCGAAAACACAATATGTGCTCCGGCCACACCTTCGTAACTCCAAATACCCGGATTCGTGATAGTCCCTCCTGTGATATTCCAACCACCCCACGAATTAGTTATTCCTAAACGAGTCATGAAAGGTATAACGAACATACCCTGTCTCCACATTGGATCAAGAACAGGATCAGAGGGGTCAAAAACTGCTAATTCATATAGAGCCATCGAACCGGCCCAACCAGCAACCAGAGCTGTGTGCATTATATGAACAGAAAGCAAACGGCCCGGATCATTTAATACAACAGTATGAACACGATACCAAGGTAAACCCATGAAAATACCCCTTATATCAACAAAAAAAAAATAGACACTATGTAACTTTATTGCACTACAAAAAATTATACTATGGACTCTAGCCTTTCAGTAGATTATCTCAGAAAAAGGATTAAAATTTGTTCTAGTTTTTTATTAATAATGGAACAATCCTATTTTTAAAAATAAAAAGAAACAGATTTATTCTATATCCGATAAGTAACAATATGCAATGGGGGGAAAAAGAGAGGGGTTGACAACTTTCTCTATGAATATTTAAATAAATAAATGCAGCCATACTCATTTATCACCCCAAAGGACCCATTCGTAACAACTTTACTTTATTTAGTATTCCTTTTTTATTTATAATTTTTAAAAATGGAATATAACACGAGTAAATCATTTTGAACACGATAAGCTAATTCTTACGTTTCCACACTAAAGTGAGATATATGACTTTATTATTTCTCCATTTTATGCCCATTGGTGTTCCAAAAGTACCCTTTCGAAGCCCTGGGGAAGAAGATGCATCTTGGGTTGATATATAGTGCGACTTGTCAGATATAGTAGGTGATATGGAATTTCCCGTTTTCTCCCCCGATCGAGATATCCTCTCTTTCACCCCCAAAAGAGAATTGTTGAATCATAAAAAATTTGGAGCGTGAAGTGTAATGAAGTACAATTCTATCGATTTATTGATTTTTAGAGTAGAGGGGTTATCCAGATTATTATTCAAAACTATGAATAATTTATGGTTAGCTTGGTTGGACCAATAAAATAAAGTACCCAGGCTCTGTTTAGAAAAAACCAATTGGTAATATATCTATGATCACCACTTCTATAATATCATATATTTTACAGAAAACATTAAATAATAAATTCAGAAAAGAAAGAAGTTATAACAAAAAGACATAGTATTGTAATATTTGTTCTATATGTACAAATCCAAATCGGGCGGATCTTTACTCAGAGTAGAAAAGAAACCTAAAAGAATTGAAAAAGTCTATTCAGAAACAAGAAAATTACATTGTGATTGAGATTAGATCTCGATGAAAGCAATACATCAATGAGAAGTTAGTTCAATAAATTGAGTATATTATTATTTTTCTTTAAAAGTTCGAAGAAGTCCATTATAAAAAGAGAAAGAGATTTAAAATCGACACATTGATTTCTTTTTGCTTATATAGTTTTTGATGAACTGTATGCATCAAAAGGTGCATGTACGGCTCTTAAGGAAAAAAATTTAATCCTAATCAATCGACTTTATCGAGAAAGATTACTTTTTTTAGGTCAAGAGGTTGAGAGTGAAATATCTAATCAACTTATCAGTCTTATGGTATATCTCAGTATAGAGGACGATAATAAAGATTTGTATCTGTTTATAAATTCTCCGGGGGGATGGGTAATACCCGGAATAGCTATTTATGATACTATGCAATTTGTACAACCAGATGTACAGACAGTATGTATGGGATTAGCCGCTTCAATGGGATCCTTTATTTTGGCAGGAGGGGAAATTACCAAACGTTTAGCATTCCCTCACGCTTGGCGCCAATGATTCTTTTATTTGAGAAAATATATATTTCTTTTTTTGAGAAAAAATATAAAATATAATATATATATATACAAAGACTATACCTTCGCCATTAAAACATTTTATTTATAAGTAAAAAGAGCATGGTATTTCGAATTCCATATACAAATTTTTGTTTTTTTTAACCATTCGATTATATATAGAAAGAGTAGTATGAAAAAGAGGGTATTTACTATTTTATCTGATTTATCAGTAACCTAGTTTAACTTTAGTGTCACAGACTTTTTTGTTTTTTTATACCAGAAAGTTTTTAACAATTTTTATTTTAATTAGAAGAAAACGTAAAATATGAAAAAAAGAAACTTTCGGATTGTTGAATAACAAACAAAATGAAATAAAAAAAACAACGGAACCATCATAGTATTTTAAAATAGATTCCAAAATAAAAAAGAAAGTTGGTTATTGTATTGTTCATTATTTAAGAATCTGGATCCAAAAGACCAAATAGATTTTTTACTTCTTTTTATTTTCTTCCATCCAAGAAAAAATTCATAAACAGAGATAAAATTCATAGAAGAAAAAATACTCTATTCATAGAGGAAAAAAATGAATTGCATACTTGGAAAAGCCGTATGCATTAATACGCAGAAAATGCTTGTACGGTTATTAAATCTTATTTTTGCTCATTTATTTTCGTATTTGTATTTATCCCTTTTACCTTTGTTTGGGGAATAAAGAAAATCTTTACCAATATTGGAGAAATCCTTATCAAAATCTTTATCAAGATAAGGGAAACACTTATTAAGTTATATAATCAGGGTAATGATCCATCAACCCGCTAGTTCTTTTTATGAGGCACAAACGGGAGAATTTATCCTGGAAGCAGAAGAACTACTGAAACTGCGTGAAACTATCACAAGGGTTTATGTGCAAAGAACAAGCAAACCTTTATGGGTTATATCCGAAGACATGGAAAGAGATGTTTTTATGTCAGCAGCAGAAGCCCAAGCTCATGGAATTGTGGATCTTGTAGCCGTTGAATAATAAATTAGTAGCAAGAATTCTTCTAAAAAAAAAATACAGGATTTGCAATTTCATTTTTTAATCCTCTTACTTTAATTTTAATATAATATATCTATGACTTAACTTATTAATAGGATATAAATAATTCAGAATCATCGGGTTAGGATTGATCTAAACCCGTTCATTATATATAGATATACAACTCACCATGCCAACTATGAAACAACTTATTAGAAACACAAGACAGCCAATTCGAAACGTCACAAAATCCCCAGCTCTTCGGGGATGCCCTCAGCGCCGAGGAACTTGTACCAGGGTGTATGTGCGACTCGTTCAGATCATATAATAAGAAAAAACCAATTTCATTTTTTAAGTATTGGCGATCGGTTTAAGATAGTGTGAATGGAAAAATTCCATTCACACTATATTAAGTTAATATATATATATTAAGAATCTATAAATTCTTCTATCATGTATAAAATTTATGGTTTGGATTGGTGGAAACCCAATAACCTTAAATTGCAATTTAAGATTACAAAGACTTTACATTGGTAACAAATAGCTAAGTTACCCATTAAGCGGAGAAAATACTATTTCAATTAAAGATAAATTATGTCCTTAATTAATTTGGAAAGAACGGAATAAGAGGGTCAGCTACCCAGCAAAATTTCATACTAAAATACCGTTACTGTATAACTAGATTTCGTTGTCAAAACCTATTTACTAGATATTAGATGGGTAGAGCCAAACAGTGTGAACTGTACAAGTTAACAATAACATTAATTAAATAATGAATAGAAAAATGAAAAGAAAAAAGGCTCCGGTGTATAGAGAGGACCTGTTCGTTTATAAAAAAATCATAGAAACGATGGAACCCACCATTTTTTTCATCTAGGTCCTATTTCATTTACTATAACTATGTTTTTGATACCTAGTATCAATGCAATTTGTTATTTTGAGGTTCAATATTTAGAAAAAAATCGTGGTTGGGGAGGTTATAGTAGCAAGAGCCATTAGAATTTTTTTTTATACATTGGAAGAATCCATTTTTGTTATTAATAGACTAGGAAGTAGAAAAGAATAACTTAAAAAAATTCAACAAATAGTTATTCATCAAAATCTCATTTATTCAATGACCAGAATTAAACGAGGATATATAGCTCGGAAACGGAGGACAAAAATTCGTTTATTTACATCAAGCTTTCGCGGAGCTCATTCAAGACTTACTCGAACTATTACTCAACAGAAAATTAAAGCTTTGGTTTCGGCTCATCAGGATAGAGATAGGAAAAAAAGAGATTTTCGTGGTTTATGGATTAGCCGAATAAATGCAGTAATTCGCAAGAATCCAAAAGTATATTATATTTACAGTAATTTAATATATAATCTATACATGAAGGAATTGCTTCTTAATCGTAAAACAGTTGCACAAATAGCTATATTAAAAGAGAATTGTCTTTTTATGATTGCCAACGATATCATAAAAACCAAAAATCGCCCGAGATTGTACTCCGAGAAGGTATAGAATAAAAATTGTTTATTTTGACAGCTTTATCATATGATAAAGCTGTCAAAATAAACAACCATGCTCAAAAAAAATATTATTCGTCACCGATTATCTTGTTTCTTACAACATAACAACCCGAATTGAATTACTGTTGTTTTCAAACAAAACATCAATCCATGTTTAATTTGAATCTAAATGCCAATTTTATTTCGAATTTTTAATTTCTATTTTTTTTAAAAGTAGTAGTTCTAGCGGTCGACTCGCTTTTTTCAAATTGTTTTTCATTATTAAGAAAAGGTAACGAAGATAAAATACGAGCTTGTTTTATAGCAATCGTAATTAATCGTTGTTGTTTTAAGGTGAATCTATTTACGCGTCTGGATAATATTTTTCCCTGTTCACTAATAAATCGACTAATTAAACCCATGTTTTTATAATCAATTCGGTCCCCCGATTGGATCGGGGGCAAACGCCTACGAAAAGATCGCTTGGATTTAAGAAAGAGTCGCTTAGATTTTTCCATGGTTTTATTCCTATTCCAAAAATAACATTTATTACAGGATTTGTTTTTTTTATTCTTACTTTTTTTTTAATATATGTTTTTATATAAGGATATATGTATAAAATTCAACTATAAATTATAGATTTATAGTATATATACAAAAAATGGATCATTTTACATGGTATGTTCTTTGGTTGGGAGGGTAACACACAAGTGATCCATTTTCTCTATTTCTTTATTTCTGCATGAATTATATGTTTGCAACAGCGCGGACAAAATTTTCTCAATTCCAATCGACTAGGCGTATTGTGTCGATTCTTTTGAGTAATATATCTAGAAATACCCGTTGATTCCTTATTAACACTCTTTTTATCACAACCGGTACACTCCAAAATAACAGCTACTCGAATATCTTTACCCTTGGCCATGAACCTCCTTTGGGTTTTTCATTCACTTAACTCTTCTATTTTCGAATTCGAATCTAAGAAAAAGAAAAAACGAAAATATATATATAGAAATTCAAAATTCGAAATAAAATTTTGAAAGATTTCACTCCAATTAATATTAAATATTAATATAGTACAAAAATAATGCAATGATTTTGAACTATATTTCGTTTCAAATTACAATAAATGCAGTATTTTAATTTGTTAAAGTATTTTATATGATATTTTTACCCCATCCTAGGCATTATGTTTTGATTTCTGGTTTCACTCTATTATTAATAGAAATGGAATTGAATTAATAATTCAATTCCATTGAAGCCTGGACCAGATTCCGAATTTAAATGAGGCCTAATTTACCCTTTAATATTCTATTCTTTATCTTTTTTAACTTATTCTATTCTAAAAAAGAAGAAATAAAGAAGAAGAGATTAATTACATATATTTAATTGGATCTATAATCTTTTTCATCCCTTCCCATTTCAATAACTAAAAAGAAAAAAAGGGAAATATCAATGCATCTGGAAAAAAACGATTGATCTCTATCAAGAGGCCTGCCAAAATCCCGAACCATAGAGTACTTACTACCGGTGCCACGGAAAGATATGTTTTTAAATCTCGCATTTCAAATCCTCCTTTTTTAATTTAAGTATTTTTTTATTTTATTCTATTTTTATTCTATATATATTATTTATTTTTAGAATATTATTTTCTTTTTCATATTCTATTGTATATTATAATATAGGAAACAAAAAAATGGCAGAATAATATAATTAATATATATATCAACAGAGAAAAATGTGGAAAACAAGACAAAGATTCTTTACAATAACACTATAAACAAATGGAAAGGGATGTAGCGCAG